GTGCGCGTCATTTTAATAATGTAAATAGATGCATTACAGAACCATAATTGTACTACTAGGGGTCTTCCTGTTTACGGGGGGGTTTACAGGAGTGTTAGTGATCCCAGGAGTATTGGGGGGGTAGGGGGGGTTTAACGCGCAAAAACCCAGGGCATACTTAGATATCTTCCAGGTAACAAGTCATAAGTTATGCACATGATATCCTATTATGTGGTTCTTGAGTAATGACTTTTATCATTTAAACAGTATTTCTTGATTTCAAGGAAATGTACAACCTTATATCACATTTCTGTATGCACTGTGAAATGCAAGATGAAAGGAGACCAAAAAAAAGATACCAGTGACCCTCTAGAAAGACGCCCGGCATGGGGGATGCTCCCGCTTATGTATTACCACCATTAACTTATGCAAGCGTCGATGAAAGAGTGTGGGATATATAAATTAATGGCCCTGAAATAGGAACCAAATGCCAGGAATAATTCATATTGTGAAACCCCCACAAGATTTGTCCCTCACCTTCAATAGTCGTATGCGTTTAGATATCAACTGATGGTCGGTTCTTATTGGGTAATATTGTTTTGATTGACGAGATGCCTAATTCGTGGTATATCTTTACTTATGAAGGGTAGTGTTGACAATTTAAGTTTCGCTAACCTTTCATTCAAGGTATTTTGGGTTTAAATATTTAATGGTTTATGTGAATCTTCTGTTTAATGGTGATATATGAATGTGGTATACCAGGAAATGTTGATATTACATATATGTACTTGTATAATATTGATATGTTTAATATAATTTTATGGTGTATATACATATATGCATATAAACAAAAAGTAGTTTAGTTTAGAATACTAGCTTTGGGAGTTAGCGGTGGGGGTTGAATTCCCTCTTTTTTGATTTAAGCAGTAGGGAGGAGTTTAACCTCCGACGTCCGGTTTACAAGACCGACGCTCTGAGGCTGAGCTACTATTGCAGTGGGATTCGAGGATTTTATTCTCGAATCAGCCTGCCAGTGGGAAGAAAATTAGGAAGAGGGCGAAGTATAGGGCGGATGCAATTTGGCCAATAATAATAAAGGGGTGTTCTACGGGTATGCCTCCGATTCAGGTGAGGATGAGGACGTCTGCGATTAGAGTTCAGAAGAGGAGTTGGGTAATTGGTCGGAATGTAAGTCCTCGCTGTTTTGATGTGTGAAGGATGGGGACTACTATTAGGATGAGAATGGAGGCTAGGAGGGCGAGGACTCCTCCTAGTTTGTTAGGAATTGAGCGGAGAATGGCGTAGGCAAATAGGAAGTATCATTCTGGCTTGATGTGGGGAGGGGTGACGAGCGGATTTGCAGGGGTAAAGTTGTCGGGGTCGCCTAGGAGGTTGGGGGAGAAGAGAGCTAGAGCGGTGAGGGAAATAATTAGAATTGCAAAGCCTAAGAGGTCCTTGTAGGTGAAGTAGGGGTGGAAGGGGATTTTGTCTGTGTCTGAGTTTAGACCTAAGGGGTTGTTTGAGCCTGTTTCGTGGAGGAAAAGCAGGTGGAGGAGGGTGGCGGCTGCTACAATGAAAGGTAGGAGGAAATGGAAGGCAAAGAAGCGGGTGAGGGTAGCGTTATCTACTGAGAAGCCGCCTCAGATTCATTGGACTAGTGTGTTGCCTACGTAGGGTACGGCGGACAGGAGGTTAGTGATGACAGTGGCCCCTCAGAATGATATCTGTCCTCAGGGCAGGACGTAGCCAACGAAAGCAGTCATTATTACTAAAAGGAAAAGTACGACTCCAATGTTTCATGTCTCTTTGTAAAGGTAGGAGCCGTAGTAGAGGCCTCGGCCGATGTGGAGGTATAGGCAGATGAAGAAGAAGGATGCGCCGTTAGCATGGAGGTTTCGGATGAGTCATCCGTAGTTTACATCTCGGCAGATGTGTGCAACGGATGAGAAGGCTATTGAGATGTCGGATGTATAATGTATAGCAAGAAAGAGTCCTGTGAGGATTTGGGCTGCTAGGCAAAGGCCTAGTAGGGATCCAAAATTTCATCATGCTGAGATGTTGGAGGGGGCGGGTAAGTCTACTAATGCGTCGTTTGCAATTTTTAATAGAGGATGGGTTTTGCGGAGGTTTGCCATTGGGTTCCTATAGTTGAAAAACAACAGTGGTTTTTCAAACCACCAGTCCTGGTTAGAGTCCTGGTAGAAACCCATGACTTATATCATGTCTTTTTTTTTTGTTAGGTTTGATTATAGGGGTAGTTGCGGTTGCTTCGAATCCTTCGCCTTATTTTGCTGCTTTGGGGTTGGTTGTGGTGGCAGGTTTAGGGTGTGGTATTTTGGCGGAGTATGGAGGCCATTTTTTGGCGCTGGTTCTATTTTTGATTTATTTGGGGGGTATGTTAGTAGTATTTGCATACTCGGCAGCTTTAGCTGCGGAACCCTATCCAGAGAGTTGGGGGAGTCGGTCAGTAGTGGCGTATATTTTTGCATATATTATGGGTGTGAGTATGGCCGCAGGAAATTTTTGAGATAAGTGATACGAGGTTTCTTGAGTACCGGTTGAGGAGTTGGAGGAGTTGTACATGTTGCGGGGGGATTCAGGGGGTGTTGCGCTAATGTATGCTGGAGGAGGGGGTATATTGGTAATTAGTGCTGGGGTGTTGTTAATAACTTTGTTTGTGGTGCTGGAGTTAACGCGTGGGTTGAGTCGAGGGACTCTTCGGGCGGTTTAGGGTGTTGATGTTAGGATAGTAATGAGCGTTGTAAGTAGGAAGAAGGCCAGGATTGTTTTGATCTTACCTTGTTGGAAGTTGCTTGCAATAGTGGCTAAGAATTTGTTGAGTGCGGCCAGGGCTTTAGGGCCAAGCTTTTCTAGTCAGGCTGAGTCGAGTAAACGGGAGGCAATCGCTTGGCCGAGGGCTAGGATGAGTTTAGGGATTGCGCGGTGAAAGATGTTTGGGAAGAAGCCAAGTATATTGGAAAAGCGGTGGGATCATCGTTTTGGGTAGGGGCCGAATTGTTCATTTGTTATGGTGGCGAGTTCTAATGCTAGGAGAAAACCAGCAGCAGTGATGAAGATGGCTATTAGTTTTATGTGTGGGGGTAAAGTTATGACTGGGGTTTNAAGGGGAATTATGCTGTAGGAGATTAAGAATCCGGTAATAATGCTTCCTCAGGCAAGGCGTTTGATAGGTTTAACGACTGCTGGGCTGTGCTCATTAATAGGGGTATATGCGGTGAATCGAGGGTAGCCCATTGTTACGAAATAAATGAGTCGAACGCTGTAGACGGCTGTGAAGGTGGTGGCCAGGAGGACGAGGGTAAGGGCTCAGGCGTTGGCAGGGGATGTGAGGAGTGCTTCAATGATTACGTCTTTTGAGAAGAAGCCTGCTAGGAAGGGGGTGCCTGCAAGGGCCAGGTTACCAATAGTAAAGCAGGTGGAGGTAACAGGGGCGAGATTGTGTATGCCTCCTATTTTTCGAATGTCTTGCTCGTCGTCAAGGCTATGGATAAAAGAGCCTGAGCAGAGGAAGAGTATTGCTTTGAAGAAAGCGTGGGTGCAAATATGGAGGAAGGCGAGTTCGGGCTGGTTGAGTCCGATGGCTACTATCATCAAGCCGAGTTGGCTAGATGTAGAGAAGGCGACGATTTTTTTGATGTCGTTTTGGGTGAGGGCGCAGGTGGCGGTGAATAGGGTGGTAATGGCCCCTATGCATAGGCAGAAAGAGAGTACTAGTTTGTTGTCTTGTAGGAGTGGGTTTAGTCGAATAAGGAGGAAAACGCCGGCAACAACCATGGTGCTGGAGTGTAATAGAGCTGAGACTGGGGTGGGACCTTCCATAGCGGCGGGCAGTCAGGGGTGAAGCCCGAATTGGGCTGATTTACCAGCTGCGGCGAGAATAAGGGCCAGGATGGGAAGGGTGTCGCCTGAATTTTTGGCTAATTCAAATACATGTGGTAGTTCTCATGAGTTAAGGTATGCTGCCATTCATGCTAGGGCAATGATTATGCCGATATCCCCTACTCGGTTGTAGAGGATGGCTTGAAGGGCTGCGGTGTTTGCGTCTGCTCGGTTAGTTCATCAGCTGATCAAGAGGAATGATATTATACCTACACCCTCTCAGCCAACGAAGAGTTGGAAGAGGTTGTTTGCTGTAACAAGAACAATTATAGAGAACAGGAAGATAAGAAGATATTTGAAGAATTGGTTTAGCTCAGGGTCTTGATACATGTATCAGAATGTAAATTCAAGAATTGATCAGGTGACGAAGAGGGCGACGGGGGTGAAGATAATTGAGTAATGGTCAAAGTTAAAGCTGATGAAAATGTCGAAGGTTGGGACGGACACTCAGGGGGCGGAGCAAGTAATTGCTTCTGCGCCGTTATAAAAAAAGAGGAAGAGGGGGTACAGGCTGATAAAAAAGGCTAATTTTACTGCTGTTTTGACAGAGGGGAGACCCCATTTTCGGGGGTTTGTGGTTAGGTCGAGGGTTGAGAAGGTTGGCAGGAGAAGAAGAAACAGTACGAGGTAAAGGCATGAAACTAAGGGGATGGCGTGCTGATGCATAGCTGCTACTTGGATTTGCACCAAGAGTTTTTGGTTCCTAAGACCAACGGATGAGCTGTTATCCTTTAGGAGCGAGTCGAGTGAGCCCTGGGGTTTAACCAAGGAAGCGAAAGTTAGCAGTCTTCGTTGCTGGCGAGCCTCTCTCGGTGAGCAAGGGGGTTTCAACCCCTGTCTTTAGAATCACAATCTAATATTTTTATTTTAAAACTATGCCTACAAGCAGCCCAGCCTCAGATTAGCTCGGGTTTAGGNATTAAAAGGATTAGTGGGAGTAGGTGAAGGGCCAATAGGAGGTGTTCCCGGGAGTGGGAGGGTTCGAGGGCAATAATATGTGTTGGGAGGGGGCCGCGTTGAGTCATTAGGAACATATAGAGGGAGTATCCTGCAGTGATGAGGGTTCCGGCCCCTGTTAGGGCGATGGTTCATCAGGATCAGTTGAATAAGGAGGTGATAATTATAAGTTCCCCCATGAGGTTGGGGAGTGGGGGAAGAGCCAGGTTGGCGAGGGTGGCAATAAATCACCAGGTGGCTATTAAAGGGAGGGCTATTTGGAGGCCTCGGGCGAGAATTATTGTTCGGCTATGGGTTCGTTCGTAGTTTGTATTGGCAAGGCAAAATAGAGCAGAGGATGTGAGGCCGTGCGCAATTATGAGAACGAGAGCTCCTGTGAAGCCTCATGGGGTTTGGATAAGAATTCCTCCGACCACTAGACCTATGTNGCCTACTGACGAGTAGGCAATGAGGGACTTTAAGTCTGTTTGTCGCAAGCAAATTGAGCCGGTCATTACGACACCTCAAAGTGCAAAAATAATAAATGGATAGCTTAACTCTTTGGTTAGGGGCTCTAGTATTGGGAGGATTCGTATTATACCGTAGCCTCCGAGTTTTAGGAGGATGGCAGCTAGGATTATTGAGCCCGCAATTGGAGCTTCAACGTGGGCTTTGGGCAGTCAAAGATGGACGCCGTAGAGTGGTATTTTTACTAAAAATGCTAATAGGCAACCCGCTCATCAGAGTTTATCTGCGAAGGTGGTGAGTTGTAAGGGGTTAGAAAATTGGAGGGTTAGGAGGGAGAGGGTTCCGGTACTGTTTTGAAGGAGGAGGAGGGCGACAAGTAGGGGGAGGGAGCCAGCTAGTGTATAGAATAGGAAGTAAGTACCGGCATTAAGTCGCTCTGCTTGGTTACCTCAGCGAGTAATAAGAAATAGGGTGGGAATTAGGGTAGCTTCAAATATTACGTAAAATATAATTACCTCGGTGGCACTGAAGGCTAGGATGAGGAAGATTTGTAGGGATGTTAAGAGGGTGATGTATGTTCGTTGGCGGTTAATGGGTTCGGGTGCTGTGTGGTTTTGGCTTGCAAGAATTATTAGGGGAAGAAGTCAGCAGGTGAGGACCAGGAGGGGGGTTGAGAGGGGGTCTGTTGCTATATAGGGGTTGAGAAAGGTTCAGCCTGATTCTGAGAGATTTTTTAGTCAGGTAATACTGAGTAGTGCGATTAGTAGACTATGCAGAAGTGCTGTAGGCCAGAGTCATTTGTTAGGGGTGAGTCAAGTTGTTGGGATAAGTATTAGTGTGGGGATGAGGACTTTTAGCATTGTAGCAGATTTAGGCTTTGCAAGCGGTCAGTACCGTGGGTTCGGGAGGTGGCAACTAGTAATGCGAGGCCGGCGCTTGCTTCACAGGCTGAAAATGCTAGGAGGAGTATAGGGGCGGCTGAGAAGTTGGTGGAGTTTAGTTGGAGGGTTCATAGAGAGAGGGCAATAAATAGGGAAAGCATCATGCCTTCTAGACATAACAGGGCTGAGAGGAGATGGGTTCGATGAAATGCTAAGCCACTGAGGCCTAAAATAAAGGCCGAGGAGAAAGTAAAATGGACAGGGGTCATTAGGTAAGTGTGGACTTTAACCACGAGTTTTTGAGCCGAAATCAAATGTTTTGCTTAAACTAACTACCTATTCAGCCCATTCCAGGCCTCCTTGGAGCCACTCGTAGATTAAGCCTAGGGTGAGGAGGATTAGGACGGTTGTGGCTCATAGGAAGGTTAGGAGGGGGGAGGCTAATTGGTCACCTCATGGGAGGGGGAGGAGGAGAGCAATTTCTAGGTCGAATAGTAGGAATAGGATTGCGACGAGGAAAAATCGAAGGGAAAAGGGCAGTCGGGCGGTGCCGAGGGGGTCAAAGCCACACTCATAGGGGGAGAGCTTTTCGTGGTCGGGGTTTATTAGTGGAAGTCAGAATGATACGGTTGCTAGGATGATTGAAAGTAGGGCGGTAATAGCGAAGATAGTTGTGATTAAATTCATTATCTATCCTTGGACTTTAACCAAGACCGGGTGATTGGAAGTCACTTATACTAGCTTAGTACTAGAGAGATTATGATCCTCATCAGTAGATGGAGATGTAGAGGAATAATCAAACAACGTCTACGAAGTGTCAATATCAGGCAGCTGCTTCAAATCCGAAGTGATGTTCTGATGTGAAGTGATATTGGATTTGGCGGAGTAGGCAGACGGCTAGGAATGTAGAGCCGATGATTACGTGAAGTCCGTGGAAGCCCGTGGCTACAAAGAATGTGGCGCCATACACTCCGTCTGCGATGGTAAAGGGGGCTTCATAGTATTCTATAGCTTGGAGGAAGGTGAAGTAGAATCCGAGGAGAATAGTCAGTGTTAGGGCATGGATAGCTTGTTTACGTTCACCTTCTATAATGCTGTGGTGTGCCCAGGTCACTGTGACTCCTGAGGCTAGTAGGACGGCAGTATTAAGCAGGGGGACTTCGAACGGGTCCAAGGTGGTGATACCAGTTGGGGGTCAGCAGCCGCCCAGTTCAGGTGTTGGAGCAAGGCTTGAGTGGTAGAAAGCTCAGAAGAATCCTAGAAAGAAGAACACTTCTGATGTAATGAATAGAATTATTCCAAATCGAAGGCCTTTTTGGACGGGGGGTGTGTGATGTCCTTGGAATGTGCCTTCTCGGATAATATCTCGTCACCACTGATATATTGTTAAGAGAAGCAGGGTAAGGCCTAGGGATAGAAGGATTGTAGAGTGGAAGTGGAATCAGATTGCGAGTCCTGATGTTAAGAGGAGAGCGGCGACGGCGCCTGTTAGGGGTCAGGGACTAGGGTCTACTATGTGGTATGCGTGTGCTTGATGGGCCATTAGACGTTTTCTTGCAGATAAAGACTTAAAAGTAGAACAAATACGTAGGCTTGAATTATAGCTACGGCGACCTCTAGGAGGGTAAGCAGGAATAGGAGGACCGTTGTGAGAATCGCTATTACAGGTATCATTGACAGTAGTACGAAGGCTGCCGTGGAGGTAAGTTGCATGAGGAGATGGCCGGCCGTTAGGTTTGCGGTCAGTCGGACGCCGAGGGCAAGGGGGCGGATGAGTAGGCTAATTGTCTCGATGACGACTAGGACAGGAATAAGGGGCGTGGGTGTGCCTTCTGGTAGAAGATGTCCTAGGGCCGCGGTCGGTTGGTTGCGCATTCCAATGAGGACCGTGGCTAATCAAAGTGGGAAAGCAAGGGCTAGGTTGAGGGATAGTTGTGTTGTGGGGGTGAAGGTGTAGGGGAGGAGGCCTAGGATGTTAAGGGTAATGAGGAAAATCATAAGGGAGGTTAAAATTAGGGCCCATTTGTGCCCGCCTAGGTTTAAAGGTGTGAGGATTTGATGGGTGTATCGGTTAATGAATCAGTTTTGAAGGGTTAGTAGGCGGTTGTTGAGTCATCGAGAAGAAGGGGACGGGTAAAGAATTCAAGGTAGGGTGAGGGCAATAACTAGTAGGGGGATTCCTAAATATGTCGGGGATATAAATTGGTCGAATAAACTTACAGCCACGGTCAGTTTCAGGTATCTATTTTGGACTTCCCGGGGTCTTGAGAGGCAGGTTCATTAGGTATAATATGTGCCATGATTTTGGGTGGGATAATAATTAGAAATGTTAATCAGGAAAAAATTATAATGGCGAGTCAGGGGGATGGGTTCAGTTGGGGCATGTCGCTGAGGGTGGTTGGGAGTCACCAGTCTTTAGCTTAAAAGGCTAACGCTAGTCCCTATTTTAGCTTCTTAGCGAGGCTTCTTCAAGTGTTAGGGCGGTTCAGGCTTCGAAGTGGCTTAGGGGGACTGCTTCGACTACAATAGGTATAAAGCTATGGTTGGCCCCGCAGATTTCGGAGCATTGGCCATAGTAAACTCCGGGACGGGCTGTAATAAAGGCTGTTTGGTTCAGTCGGCCGGGGACTGCATCTATTTTAATACCCAGGGTGGGTACTGCTCATGAGTGAAGTACGTCTTCAGCAGAAATTAATACTCGGATGGGTGATTCAACTGGGATTACCATTCGATGGTCTGCTTCTAATAGGCGGAATTGGCCGGGGGTGAGGTCTTGGGTGGGGATTATGTATGAGTCGAAGCTAAGGTCTTCATAATCGGTGTATTCGTAGGATCAGTATCATTGATGGCCCATTGCCTTGATTGTTAAGTGAGGGTCATTAATTTCGTCCATTAGGTAGAGAATTCGAAGGGAGGGAAGGGCAATTAGAATTAGGGTAATTGCGGGGAGGACTGTTCAGATGATTTCAATTTCTTGGGAGTCAAGAATAAGTTTATCTGATATTTTAGTGGTGATTATACAGGTAATAATGTAAAGTACTAGTACGCTAATAAGAAAGACAATTATTAAAGCGTGGTCGTGAAAATGGAGAAGTTCCTCCATAAGGGGAGAAGTTGCATCTTGAAATCCTAGTTGGGCGGGATGTGCCATTGATGATATAAGACACGCGGGGGTTTAACCCACGATATTGCCTTGACAAGGCAGTGTAAATTCTTTACTAGTGTCTTGTGAAGAAAGTGACAGAGCGGTTATGTGGTTGGCTTGAAACCAACTTATGGGGGTTCGACTCCTCCCTTTCTCGTACGGCTATGTTGGACTTGGACAAACGGGGGTTCTTCGAAGGTATGGTACGGAGGCGGGCAGCCGTGAAGTCATTCCACGTTAGTAGCTGTAAATCGAACTTCTAGTACTTCGCGTTTGGCGGCAAAGGCTTCTCAGATAATGAACAAGAGAAGAACTACTGCTACGAGGGAGACTAGGGAGCCTAGAGAAGAAATAGTGTTTCATAGGGCGTATGCGTCTGGGTAGTCTGAGTATCGGCGAGGTATTCCGGCGAGTCCAAGAAAGTGCTGGGGGAAGAAGGTAAGGTTTACTCCTGTGAACATAATTGCAAAGTGAGTTTTTGCTCAGGTGCTGTGAAGGGTGTATCCTGTGAAAAGGGGGAACCAGTGAACAAAGCCGCCCATGATGGCAAATACTGCTCCTATTGAGAGGACGTAGTGGAAGTGGGCGACTACGTAGTAGGTATCGTGGAGGACGATGTCTAAAGAGGAGTTGGCCAGGACGATTCCCGTTAGTCCCCCTACTGTGAAGAGGAAAATGAAGCCGAGGGCTCATAGAAGTGGGGCTTCTCATTTAAGAGCACCTCCGTGGAGGGTTGCGAGTCAACTAAAGACCTTTACACCGGTTGGGATGGCAATAATCATTGTGGCGGATGTAAAGTAGGCTCGTGTATCTACGTCCATTCCCACTGTAAATATGTGGTGGGCCCATACGATAAACCCAAGGAGGCCAATGGCCATTATAGCTCAGACTATTCCTATGTAGCCGAAGGGTTCCTTTTTGCCAGCGTAGTAGGCAACGATATGTGAGACTATGCCGAATCCTGGAAGAATTAGAATGTAAACTTCTGGATGGCCGAAGAATCAGAATAAGTGTTGGTAGAGGATGGGGTCACCTCCTCCCGCAGGGTCGAAGAAGGTTGTATTCAGGTTGCGGTCTGTTAAAAGCATCGTAATGCCAGCGGCTAGGACGGGAAGTGAGAGTAGTAGGAGGACGGCTGTAATTAGGACGGCTCAGACAAACAGTGGTGTTTGGTACTGGGAGATAGCAGGGGGTTTTATGTTAATAATTGTTGTAATAAAGTTGATAGCCCCTAGAATGGAGGATACCCCTGCGAGGTGGAGGGAGAAGATAGCTAAGTCGACGGAGGCCCCTGCGTGTGCGAGGTTTCCGGCAAGTGGGGGGTATACTGTTCACCCGGTTCCGGCCCCCGCTTCAACTCCTGAGGAAGTTAGGAGTAAAAGAAAGGAAGGGGGGAGAAGCCAGAAGCTCATATTGTTCATTCGGGGGAATGCCATGTCAGGGGCGCCAATTATTAAGGGCACAAGTCAGTTTCCGAAACCCCCGATCATAACAGGTATTACTATAAAGAAAATTATGACGAAGGCATGAGCTGTGACGATTACGTTAAAGATTTGATCGTCTCCGAGGAGGGATCCGGGTTGGCTCAGCTCCGCCCGGATTAAGAGGCTTAGGGCTGTGCCTACCATTCCGGCCCATGCACCAAAAACTAGGTAAAGGGTGCCGATGTCTTTGTGGTTGGTAGAAAAAAATCAGCGTGTGATTGCCATAGGTAAGATGGCTGAGTCTTAAGCGGTGGATTGTAGCCCCATAGACAGAGGTTGAAGTCCTCTTCTTACCAAGCTCCGAGGTGTTTCACATATCAGATTGCAAATCTGAAGTAGCAGGCTAGCGTCTGCCGGGGCTTTCCCCCGCCTTGGTTTTTGTTAGGCGGGGGAAAGGTAGATGGATGCTCGCTGGTTTGGGCGCTTAGCTGTTAACTAAGAGTTTGTAGGATCGAGGCCTACCTGTCTAGAAAAGGCTTTAGCTTAATTAAAGTGTCTGTTTTGCATACAGGTGATGTGGGTTAGTGTCCTGCAAGTCTTACAGGGACTGGGAGATTCTCACTCCCGCTGAGGGCTTTGAAGGCTCTTGGTCTTATGCTATCCTAAGTCTCTTAAGGGATTAAAAGTGCTACGATTGTTGGGGTGAGTGGTAGAAGTGTGAGGGTGGCTATAATTGAAATGGCAAGTGGGTATGTAATTTGGGATGACTGGAAGCGTCAGGGTGGAGTGCCTGCTGTGTTGTTGGGAAATATTGTTAGGGTCATGGCGTACGATAGGCGAAGATAAAAATATAGGCTGAGAAGTGCGGTGAGTGCGGCGAGGGTTGCGGTTAAGGCTAAGTCTTGTTTGGATAATTCTTGAAGAATAAGTCATTTTGGCATGAAGCCAGAGAGTGGGGGGAGGCCTCCCAGGGAGAGGAGGACGAGGGGTGTGAGGGCAGTGAGTGCGGGGGCTTTGGTTCAGGAGGTGGCTAGTGCATTAATGTTGGTTGCATTACTTAATTTAAATACGAGGAATGTTGAGAAAGTCATGGTAAAGTACATGAGGAGGGTGAGGAGGGTGAGAGCGGGGGAAAATTGTAATACGAGAATTATTCAGCCGAGGTGGGCGGTTGAGGAGTAAGCGAGGATTTTTCGTAGTTGGGTTTGGTTGAGTCCAGCCCAGCCTCCAATTAGGGTTGATGCGAGGCCTAGAATAATGAGGAGGGTTGAGTTTGCGGGGTGAATTTGGATGAGGAGGGCGAAGGGGGCGAGTTTTTGTCAGGTTGTCAGAATAAGTCCTGTTCCAAGGTCTAGGCCTTGAAGGACTTCAGGAAGTCAGATGTGGAGGGGGGCTAGGCCAATTTTGAGGGCGAGTGCAAGGGTAAATAGGGCGGTGGGGAGGGGGTGTGTCATGTGTTGAATGTCTCATTGTCCTGTGAGTCAGGCATTTGTTGTGGTTGCAAATAGAAGGGTGGATGCTGCAGTTGCTTGTGTAAGAAAATATTTTAGTGTTGCTTCAACTGCCCGAGGGTGGTGATATTGGGCTATTAATGGTAGGATGGCGAGGGTGTTGATTTCAAGCCCTATTCAGGCAAGGAATCAGTGGGAGCTTGCGAATGTGATGGTAGTGCCAAGACCTAGTGTGAACAATAAAGTAGACGATAGGATCGGGTTCATCAGTAGAGGAAGGGGTTTAACCAACATTATCGGGGTATGGGCCCGAGAGCTTTATTAGCTTACTTTACTAGATAATGGTGTAGTGGAAGCACTGGGGGTTTTGATCTCCCCGGGTTGGGTTCGAGTCCCTTTTTTCTAAGGAGTCGGGGGGAATTTAACCCCCATGATTCACTCTATCAAAGTGGCCCTTTGTTTCAGGCACAACTCCGGGGTTATAGTTGTGGGGGCAGGCCTACAAGTGCGATGGGGAGTGCCAGGTGTCAAATGATAAGAGCAAGTGTTAGTGGTAGGAAGTTTTTTCAGATTAAATGTATGAGCTGGTCATATCGGAATCGGGGGTAGGAGGCTCGGACTCATAGGAATAGGATTGAAAGGAGGGCTGCTTTAGTTATTAGGTTAATGGTGGTCAGTTCGGGGATTGAAGGGGTGTGGGAGGCGCCTAGGAAGAGGGTTGCAGATAGTGTATTTATAAGCAGGATGTTGGCATATTCTGCTAGGAAGAATAGGGCGAAGGGGCCTCCTGCGTATTCTACGTTAAAGCCTGAGACTAGTTCGGATTCCCCCTCAGTGAGGTCGAAGGGGGCCCGGTTGGTTTCTGCTAGTGTAGAGATGTATCATATTGCGGCTAAAGGCCAAGCTGGGAGGATTAGTCAGACACTTTCTTGGGCGGTATTGAAGGTCTGGAGGGTAAAGCCTCCTGTGAAAATAATAGTGCTTAGTAGGATTAATCCCAGGCTTACTTCATATGAGATGGTTTGGGCAACGGCCCGAAGGGCCCCAATGAGGGCATATTTTGAGTTGGATGCTCAGCCTGACCCGAGGATAGAGTAAACGGCGAGGCTTGAGAGGGCGAGGATAAATAGGATGCTAAGGTTTAGGTCAATTACAGGGTAGGGTAGTGGTATTGGTGCTCAGAGTGTAAGGGCGAGCGTGAGGGCTAGTATAGGGGTTAGAATGAATAGGATCGGGGAGGAGGTGGAGGGGCGAACGGGTTCTTTGATGAAAAGTTTAATGCCGTCGGCGATGGGCTGTAGTAAGCCGTATGGCCCAACAATGTTGGGGCCTTTTCGTAATTGCATGTAGCCTAGCACTTTTCGCTCAAGAAGGGTGAGGAAGGCAACGGCTAGAAGGATGGGAATAATAAAGGCTAGGGGGTTAATAATGTATGTTATTAGAGTATAGATCATAGTTAAGGAGAGGATTTGAACCTCTGTGGAAAGGGCTTAGGTCTTTTGCAATCACCGGGATCTGCCACCTTAACAGGCCATTTTCTTGGGCGGAGTGAATATGTCCTCTTGTCTATTTTAGTTGTTTGCATTGGGTGAGGGTAGGGCGTACTTGTAGTATGGGTCCTTTCTTTTCGGTCCTTTCGTACTAGGAAAGAGCAAGGCATAGATAGAAACTGACCTGGATTGCTCCGGTCTGAACTCAGATCACGTAGGACTTTAATCGTTGAACAAACGAACCCTTAATAGCGGCTGCACCATTAGGATGTCCTGATCCAACATCGAGGTCGTAAACCCTCTTGTCGATATGGGCTCTAAAAGAGGATTGCGCTGTTATCCCTAGGGTAACTTGGTCCGTTGATCGGCGTTGCCGGATCTGTATTGGTCAGAAATTCTGTTTATTAGAGCGGAGGCTCTTAGTTGTGGGAGCAATGGGGGGAGGGGGAGGTGCTCTCATTCCACGCGGGGGTTTTGTAGTTCCCCGGGGTCGCCCCAACCGAAGACATTAGGGCAGGAACCATTTAGTTCAGTCCTTTATTAGGGGGTTTTGACGTGATCTGTCTTAGTGTCTGAAGCTCCATAGGGTCTTCTCGTCTTATGGAGGAATTCCCGCTTCTGCACGGGAAGATCAATTTCATTGACTTAAAAAAGGAGACAGTTAAGCCCTCGTCTTGCCATTCATACAGGTCTTTATTTAAAAGACAAGTGATTGCGCTACCTTCGCACGGTCAAAATACCGCGGCCGTTAAACACATGGTCACGGGGCAGGCAGGACCTCTTATTCATTAATTTTGCAAGAGGCGATGTTTTTGGTAAACAGGCGAGGCTTTATGTGTTTGCCGAGTTCCTTCTTTTTCTATGAGTCTTTCCTGGGGGCACTCCAGTGTAGGTTTAACGGTTGAAGTGTTGAGTGTTTTTCTAGTTGGCGGGTTTGTTGTTCAAGGCCCTCTTTGTTTGGGGTCGTTAAGGTTCGGTGGGGGTTCGATCCGAGTTACACTTGTGCGGGGAGAGAGGCGAATATTCTCTTATTACTCATATTAGCATGGTCGCTCCTATGGATGCATAGGACGGCCTGGTAGGGTTAGGGGGTTAAGATAAATTTATCAGGATTGGGGGTGGTATACATGTATGAGCTATAACGCATTCTGTGGGGGGTGGCTGCTTTTAGGCCCACCTGGACATTTTACCTTAGTAGTTAAATATGATCTTTACCCACCTGGAAAAGTTGTGTCTTGTGTCAAAGGGGCTGTACCCCCTTTAACTAACTCTTTCGGCTTCTTTGGTTGTCCTTGGCTGTCTTAGGGGCAGGGTGTGAGGAGAGAATCCGAGAGGCTGAACTTCTATTCATTTCTCAGGCAACCAGCTATAACTAGGTTCGATAGGTCTGTCACCACTACTCAAAGCTCTTCCCACTCTTTTGCCACAGAGACGGGTTTGCCCTTATGTTAAGGCTGTCTTGGAGTAGCTCACGTAGTTTCGGGGAGTCAAACTAAAGTGCTCTTTGCTTGAGATTTTCTAGCTAAATCATGATGCAAAAGGTACGAGTTTGAATCTCTGCTTTTTTAGGCTTTACTGGGTTATTTCATTTCTCTTTCAGCGTTCCCTTGCGGTACTTTCTCTATGGCGCGACGGTTCCTTTTCTGTCGCCCGTACTTAGGGGGTAAAATGGTTTGTTTGGTGTAATTATTGAGTGTCTTAGGGGGTATTTATAGGGGTTTGTTGTTTTTAAGGGAGGCGGCTAGCTAATTGGCATCAGGGTAATTCGGTTTGCACGAATGGCTGCTCGGTGTAAGGGAACCGCTTTATATTTAAGCTACACCCTGAATTTGTGCCAAGTGCACCTTCCGGTACACTTACCATGTTACGACTTGCCTCCCCTCTACTGTAATGGGGTTTTATTTAATTGAATTTAATTGTTTGGGGAGAGTGACGGGCGGTGTGTGCGCGCTTCAGGGCCAACTTCAGCTGGACACTCTATTTCCTGCTTACTGCTAAATCCTCCTTCAGGCATGTAATTTCAACACACCATTCGTATACTCTGTACTAAAGAATGTAGCCCATCTCTTCCCCTTCCATACGCTACACCTCGACCTGGCGTTTAGGGTTGTACCAATTTTGCTTACTATTAGTCCTTCACAGGGTAAGCTGACGACGGCGGTATATAGGCGGGAAAAACAAGGAAGGGTGAGGTTGAACGGGGATTATCGGTTCTAGGACAGGCTCCTCTAGGTGGGTCTAAAGCACCGCCAAGTCCTTTGGGTTTTAAGCTTATGCTCGTAGTTCCCAGGCGGACAACATATGTATGGTGTTGTCAATGTTTAGGGCTAAGCATAGTGGGGTATCTAATCCCAGTTTGTGCCTTAGCTTTCGTGGATTCAAGATTATAAAGCCACTTTCGTGGGTGGGCTTCTCACCTTCGGCATGCGTATAACAGCATAGAGGGCGTTCGGCTTTAGTATAGAATTTTCTCTAACCACTCTTTACGCCGTTGACTATCGACTTGGGCCTCTCGTATAACCGCGGTGGCTGGCACGAGTTTGACCGGCCCTCTTAGCTTTTACTAAGTCAAGTTTTCACTTATGGCTTAATGTTTATCACTGCTGAATTCCCTTGAGGGTGTGGCAAAGCAAGGTGTTGTGGGCTAATGTTTAATTGTGCCTGATACCGGCTCCTTGTTCCCGGGCAGGGAACTATTAGGGCATTCTCACGGGGGCGCGGATACTTGCATGTGTAAGTATAGCTAGAGTTGATAGTAAAGTCAGGACCAAGCTTTTGTGCTTACGGAGCTTTCTAGGGCTCGTCTTAACATCTTCAGTGTTATGCTTTGATTTAAGCTACGTTAGC